TCTTATTTTATTAGTAGCCATGATTGGGGCTATAGTACTGACTATGCATAGGACTACTAAGGTGAAAAGACAGGATGTATTCCGACGAAATGCTATTGATTTTAGGAGGACTATAATGAGGAGGACGACTGACCCACTCACGATCTACTAAAGGGCAAGTAGCTTGATTGGTTCGAATCCAATTCGTGAGCAGATGAGAAATTGTTGCACCGTGGACTCTGATTCAGTAGCGGCAGCAAATCCTTCTCTATTCTACGATCTGATCTTGTCTGTTGAAAATCGTCCGATCTTAAATCTCCGTTCTCCCTTACAACTCCTTCTGGGTGTCTACTAGTGTCCTAGGCACCTTAATAGCTTATTCAAACAAAAGAAATGAATTGATAGAGGAAGATGAATGTGCAATTCCATTTCAATTTAATGGTTGTACTGCTACTGCTTCCTTTAGCAGCTCCGGTATCGGCATCGGCAACATTCCCAGTTGAGCTGATTCTATCACTCTCACTTGCAGCCTAGTCTGTAACAAGAACCATGGCATTCGATGCTTCCTGTACTGCTCCTGTCTAGCAAAGAGCCAAAGATCGTAGCGTGTCTACTATTGCTAGTGATTTCACCCCTTCCTCATATAAAGTAAGAAGTGCCACAGCTTCCTTTCCTAATTCCAATCGTGACATTGGTAATCCCGCATCTGAGATGAGTAAGACTAGGAATTTTCACTAAGCCGAATCTCTTTCAAGCGCACTAATTCTATCCTATCTATTCAAGGGGCTATTGCGCTTAGGGAAGAAAGACGGAAAAGCTGTAGTACGCTTGAGTGAGTTCGCTTGATCTTTGCTAATTGGCTGACATTGTTATTGCTGTATACCGGTATAGAGTATATCTGTATATTTCATTTTCATACTTTTTTGATTTTAGTAAGATCTTATATCATCTGTTCCAAGAGCGATGGAATCCCATAAAAAAGGGAGCCCGAGCGGCATTAAGAATAGCTTCTAAAAGGAGAACTGGCTAACGAAGCCTAGCTCGTTTAGGTCCTGCCATTCCTACCTATCTATCATTGGTCAACTCGGGAATCAGCTAGACCCGACTTTCTCTTTCAAATGAATTGATTCGCCAGTTTATGAGCTCACTAAGCCTACAGCCAACGCTATATCTCTTGCTATGGCTCTTAGCTCAGGGTGGGGTATCTGGTCAGCACACTAAGAATGAAGTAGTACGATCGGCGGGCGTTTGAAAGAGAGCTTCAGTACAATTCTCGCTGCTTAGCGAAATGAGGTACAAAGCACCTTTCCGCTCTTTGCTTTGCGTATGCTGGTTTGGAATCTTTCTCTTGGTATGAGGTTTGAAACCCCGCAATCAAGGGACCAAGCTGCTACCTTTCCAGGAGCAACTCCTTAGCCAGCCTACCTATAATCCCTACCATAAGCTACTTCTCCTGGAGTGGAACTCTAAGCTTTCCCTCTCGCAATAAATGCTCGAGTTCCCTCTTTTATAAGAGTAATAAATTACCTTGGACCTCTCGCAACAAGTGCTCGAGTAATAAATACCTCTCCTTTCAGTCGAGTCACTCCGTACCTCTCCTTTCAGTCGAGTTTGTGTTCACAACCTCTCCTTTCAGTCGAGTTGCTAAAGCACCTCTCCTAGAGAAAGAAGTTCTCTAGTCACTAAAGTGCGTTTCACTCGAGAGAAAGATTTCTTGAATGCCAAACCCACCTTTTGATGGAGGTTTGGTTGAGCCTCAGGTAGACGTCTGCCGATTAAGGAAGGGTACATTGTCGCATTCAGAGGGGGTTTTGACATATTATTTCGATCATTCCAAGCGAGATGAAACAATTCTAACCTCTGCTCATCTCATTAGGGGTGAATACTTTCTCTTTCTGCTTAGAGGATAAAGCAGGCAGCCTAGATAATAAATAATAATACCCAGGAGCCCCACCCAGGTATGATAGGTATCCGAGAGGCCAATTAATGATACCGATAAAGCAAGGTAACTTACTCGAGCACTTACTGACTGGAGGGAAGAAAGAGATCGGTCGAGTTACTTAAAGTACCTGCTTCTTATAGGAAGAAGCTGTGACTCCGTACCTGCTCGCCTATTCTTCATACCTATTCTTTTGACAACAACAATTCTTTCTTTCTTCTCCGGATCATCTGATCCTTCACCGAAGTGGTTGACGACACAACAGCTAGATTGGCTTCTTTCGTTCCTTTTTTCTTACTTTCACAGCTATATAAAGAAAAAGTTTTGGATTCCAGATCGAAGGAAAATAGGATTGCTAAGAAGAGGGATTGGTAGTCAAAGTTTTCCAAAAAGATTAGGCCTGTTGAAGTTTTAGGTCTAGCACGTTGCACCCTTTTTCCCTCTGATCACTTGGTCAGTACCAATCCTAAGACCAAATGCTATCTCAAAGGAGTACATGCTGGTGCTCTAACACGGACGTCCGAGCCAAATCATGTCCCTGAAGGCTATCTTAATTTCGGCCTCTCCCTCCGTTACTCCGTCTCTTTCTCTTTTTCATGTGCAGGGGATTCTTATAGTCTAGCAGCCTAGCCGGCAATAAAGGAAAGATTCAGCATGTTCAGCCCTTGTCCGATTCTGATTCAACATTCATGGGGCATAAAGTGGCATTTCTTTCTTCTATAAGATGATACCTCGGAAGACTTTTTGAAGCTAAGGCCTTCGTGCCCAGATGCGAAGATTGGGCCTCAATCCATTTTCCCTTAATAAAAAATCGTGACATTTGACCTCGTTGGTTTGGGCATAAAGGCCTTTTTCCTTTGGGATGCCAAGATCTGAACTTATTTAGATTTAGCTGCGGGAAATCAGTGACCTTTCACCGCTTCTTCTCATCTTTGTTACTTTGCGGATTCTATGGATATTGATTCACCCGGGCATTCCGATGCATCTTCACTAGTTGCCTTTCAATCAAAGGCCGTCTTCTCTTCCGAAAGCCCTTCTTATTCTAGAGATGAATGTGCAGCTGACTAGGTCCCGAAATGGGGCATTCTGTCAAAGAACTTATAAGAAAGTGCCACAGCATGAATCCGTTCCTGCGTCAGCTACCCCCGGACTTGGGATATTACCACTACACCGCAGGGAAGGAAGAATTCTTCTTTCGACGATCCCGGAAGATTGATTATTACGGAATGAATGAGCAATCCGGAACGGATAACTATTCTGGGGGAATAAGGCAAGTGCCCAAATCTCGGACATCAAGCAATGGAATCGAATTGGGTTTCTGGCGGGCTCAGACCGGCAGTTGGTTTTTTGTTACGTGATATCGGCCTTTGGGGGTGGGATCTTGGTCTCAAGCCATCCTCCTGCGAATAAAGGTTCGAAGCGAGAAGTATAGTGGGCGGCCTCTCACGAATGGCTTTCGGAGGGCAAGTGTGACCTTCGGAGTGGAGGAAACATTGTGTTGCCCGGGTCTTGGAGTAGGCCCCTTTGTCCGTCAGAGACAGTAAGTGGTAGGCACGCCTCGCCCCAGGCAGCAATCCGCGGGACCCACCCATAGGAGGTAGATAGGAGGAGGGTCTGTGAATGCGGTAGACGGTAGACCTCTCGAAGACTCAGCTTTCAAAATGACAGTCGGCTTTATTGATATTTGGAATTTGAAGAGAACGTGAAGTCTAAGATCATCGAAGGTGGGTTCGGCTTCCTTTTATATAAAAGTTCCTTTAGAAAAGGAATCGAATGGGGCCCGAACCTAGCAGCATTCAGAAGGTCATACTGCTGGTGGAAGTTGCACAGCGAAAGGCAGTATGACACGATCCTTAGAGTTATATAGTTGCTTATTGTGGGGACCTTCCAGTCTCGTTCCTCTAATTGATCGCGATTGTTACCGACGTTGGATCTTTTTCGACCAGATTACTAGTGAACAGGTAACCGTAATGACGCGAAGAAAGCACATTCTTTCTAGCATGCGATGTCTTCGGTATTGGCATCTTTCCCGGGAAAACTAAAGCAACCTCTATCTATTAACGACCACTTGGGAATCGCTAGCTCGCATACGCTAGTTCGTTCGTACGCCCTGCTCGATCTACAGCTAGGGAAGTGAAAGGAGCAAGTTCTTGCTTGGCATGGTACTTATACCGCAATCCCATGTCTTCAGGCAAGGTAGCGTTAGCTATCCCAGGTTGTGAACTGGCCTGAACAGGGTGAGGAAGAAAGAGAAAGCGTTCTCACTATACGAAAACAGAAATGAAAGAAATTTCTGAGGTTCTGTTTTCGTTAGAAGTGGGGAATCGAGTCCCAACGTTTCCATTATTTATCCTTTGGGAATCTTCCAAATCTTCCCTTCTTCATCTATTTCCGCTACCGTGTCGTAGAAACATTTCATTACTTCTTTTTTTCCAAGGCTCTCTCTTTTCAATGGAGAAAAAGTCCAAGCTCTCGGCGTTGGGAGAACTATCAATGGATTGGTTGCTGCTGGAAGTCGATAGGAAGGAAATGTAGGACGAAGACTTCATCAAGCAAGTCCCGTGGAGCACCTCATAGCTTCTCCTTTACTTTACCTTTAGTGCTTTCAAGGGCGCAGGGAGACAATTCCACAGCTGCGGGACAAGGGTCAACGTAGATAACATTAGGCTAAGCGCAGCCATCAGAAAGACCTCGAGCGAACAAAGGCCGGAATCTTATTACAAAATTCAATGAGCAGAACGCTTGGGATCAAAGCCCGACGAACCCATCATAGCATAGCTTAACCTATTGACCTGGAACACATATTCTAAGAATCGAATGCCCTTGTTTGGCTGTTAGCAAGTCAATTTCTTTACCTAGCGGGAGGGCCATTTCTTCAAGAGTGAAATTGAGAGACAGTCCATAGCAGTCGATTAGCAATCGATCCAATGTGGATTGGCGTCTTATCCGGCGAGGTTTGGAACCCTCAACTAAAGCGCATACTAAAAAGTGCTTCGAAGGATTCATCTCTCGAAGGATCCCTGTCAAGCCGGAATGAAGGGCAAAGATCTATAATTACAGTCTCGAAAGCTGCGACGATGAATCAGGCCTTCAGTCGATTCGCTACAAGACTGCCTGCTCGTCTTTTCTACGCTACGAGTTAAGCGAGAGCAATAAATTTGAGTCTACCCACGGAGCGGTAGACTGAAGACAGGTGTAAGCATGAAGTGAAGCTGAAGTAAGCATGGCTTTGCTTGCCTTTCTTAGCCTAACCGCTTCCTTCCTTAGGTGGTCTCATTCATGATTGGCTTGGTCTTCAGTCAGCTGTACTAGTGTACTAGATGCAGTTGCCCAGGCTGAACATGCAAGAATTTCTTCGACCATCTTCCCTGAGGGAGAAAAGCGTTAGCAAGGAATCCCTATCTCAGACCGGATTCCATAGCAGCTCCTTCGTCCTAACTCTCTATTTGTTCCTCATCAAAAGAAAAGAGGGGTGAAACCATTTATATGGAGAAAGAACCTCTGCTCGTACAGTAAAAGGGTCCCTTACTTTTGAGTTTCGAAAATGCATCTTTCTTTCTCCCATGTTTTTCATTGGTCAACAACCAAACCAACCACTAATTCTTCCTTCACTACTAATACAGGAAGAAGTCTTGTCTTCTTCTGTTCGGAATCCATTTTTATCAAAAGAAAGACTCAAAAATAATATAAATAATAATATATAGAATATAGAAAGAATTGCTTAAATAACTCAGCGATCTAAAATCATAGTCACGATCTACTAAAAGTCAAGTTGAGCACCCGGACCAGAGGTGGCCGAGAATCTTATGTCAAAAGGACCAAGGATGATCTTTTCGGAAAGGAGGAGTAGGAGGAGTCAGACGGAATCAAATGATTACGAGATAGACAATGAGACCAGGGAGAGCAAGAGCACTTAGACAATTCACTTTGAGTACAGGAAAGTCTGCTGGTAGGAATTCCTCAGGGCGTATTACGGTTTTTCACCGAGGGGGTGGCTCGAAGCGATTGCTGCGAAGAATTGATCTGAAACGAAGCACTTCCTCTATGGGCATTGTAGAGAGTATAGAATATGACCCTAATCGTTCTTCTCAGATCGCTCCAGTACGATGGATCAAAGGGGGCTGCCAGAAAAAAATGAACACGATCGAGGAGTTCGCTCCGCCGCGCAAGATCCTCGAACCTACCACGAACACCATCAGCGGCCTCTTTTCGTTCTCTTTCCTGCCCGGGAAGGTGGATAAAAGAAAGGTAGCTTGCTTCTCTCCTGGACTGATGGCCGCTTATGTAGTGGTCGGCCTTCCTACCGGAATGCCTCCTTTGTCTTCGTCTAAGAGCGCCTTTGCTAGTAAGGGCGCAGGAAGCACAAAAACTTTAGTGAAGGACGTCTTCTTCTCTGCCTTCTCCTCTCCAAAGGCCAAGAGAGAGACTGCATCCCTTGCCTTCGCTAGCTCTTTTGGTTTCCCAAGGATAGCGGTAGCTGGGGCAAAGCCCGCTTTCTTCGCTCCGCGAATGAGACAGAAAGTGAGAGGAAAAAGCACGTTCTCTCTTTGCGAGGTCCGAAAGTGGAGAACGCATAGCATTCTCTGGGCACATAGGATCAAAGGTAAAGCAGGGCTTTCTTGGCAGAGTTTTAGGCGGCAAGATACTTTAGGGCTTGTTGGAGCTGCTGGGCATAACAAATCGAAGCCGAAGACGGATCAAGGTAGCTTGCCTGCCAAGCCGATAGGCGAAAGGGCGAAGCAACTCAACAAAGCTCTCCGGGGTTTGAGGGCGAAGGATGGAGCGTGCAAAGTCGATCGTGCACCTGTCGTGTGACCCGTTGGTCCTAAGCAATGTCTTGCGCGAAGCGACCCACCTAGAAAGAGCTCTCCTTTATCTGGGGGCACTAAAATGAAACTTCGATCAGATGCGGGTATAAAATCCCGCCGCTGAGATGTCCAGCGGATTCCTGAGCCTTGACGAAAGGTCGGCCACCTTTTTTTTACGGAGAGCAAAAGGCCCGGGGCATAGCAGGATGAACCAATGTGAATGAGTGTAAGCTTCGTTGCCCGAACACGATTGGTGCTGACCACACTAGGTGCTACCGCGGTAGCAAGAGAGGCCAGGCAATGACAATTGAGAGGTTGTCACTGAACATTTCTAGTCACACGGGAAGAGAGGTCCAATGGCAAGGCCATACGCCCGTTTGGCTCCTCGCGGAGTATAGCTCACATCCAAATATCATATCTGATTGGGGAACGGGGCAACACCCATGAAGCTCCGACGGAAAGGGAAGGCCTGCCAGGCCGTATGCCCATGGGTGCAGGATTCTTCGAAAAAGCGCGGGCTGACTCGGAGACCTGGGACCTTGGCTTAGCAACGAATGAATATTTCTCCTCGAGCTTTCTCCGCCAGCGGCTTATGTAGTGATCGGCCAGCTCGCTAAGCTTCGCTTCCCTTTCCCCTTGACTTTATTTAATAAGGGAAGGGGGAAAGTCTTCACTTAGTAGTCGGCATTATAGAAGCGGTTTGTCGAGTCTACGAAGCTTTCCTTCTTGTAGTCGGCCCGTAATGCCTCCCTTCATTTGCTTGCCTCCTTCCTG